GTTCAAGAAAAGCCAAACGTGTAGTGATTTTTACTGATAACCGGGGAAATACCGATCCTAATAATAAGGATACTAATAATTCTAATAAAAGAGACGAAGTAGCTTTGATACGATATTCGCAACAATCTGATTTTCGTCGAGACATAATCAAAGGTTCAATGCGAGCCCAAAGATGTAAAACAGTTATTTGGGAACTTTTTCAAGCAAATGCACATTCTCCGCTTTTTTTGGACAGAATAGACAAATCACACCCTTTTTTTTTTGATATCTCCGAACTGATAAAACTCATTTTTAGAAATTGTATAGGAAAGGGAGCAGAATTCAAAATTTCAGATTATACAGAAGAAGAAATAAAAGAAAGGGAAAAAAAGGAAAAGGACAAAAAAGAAGAGAACAAAAGAAAAGAGAAAGCGCGGATAGAAGTAGCAGAAGCCTGGGATACCATTCCATTTGCTCAAGTAATAAGAGGTTCCATGTTAATAACTCAATCGATTCTTAGAAAATATATTATATTACCGTCATTGATAATAGCTAAAAATATTGGCCGTATGCTATTATTACAATTTCCTGAGTGGTCTGAGGATTTAAATGAATGGAATAAAGAAATGCATGTTAAATGCACCTATAATGGTGTTCAATTATCAGAAACAGAATTTCCGAAAAATTGGTTAATAGACGGTATTCAAATAAAGATGCTATTTCCTTTCTGTCTGAAACCCTGGCACAGATCTAAGCCACGGTCCTCTCATATAGATCGAATCAAAAAGAAAGGACAAAAAGATGATTTTTTTTTTTTAACGGTTTGGGGAATGGAAGCTGAACTTCCTTTTGGTTCTCCCCAAAAACGGCCTTCCTTTTTTGAACCCATTTTTAAGAAACTCGAAAAAAAAATTGGAAAATTGAAAAAAAAGTATTTTATATTTCTAAAAGTTTTAAAAGAAAGAACAAAATTTCTAAATATCTCAAAAAAAACAAAAAAATGGATTATCAAGGGCATTCCGTTTTTAAAAAAAATAAAAAAAGAACTCTCAAAAGTAAATCCAATTCTATTATTTAGATTGAGAGAAATATATAAATCAAGCGAAACTAAAAAAAAGAAAGAAAAAGATTCTATAACCCGCAATCATATAATTCATAAATCCTTTAGTCGAATTCAATCTACATATTGGACAAATTTTTTACTGACAGAAAAAAAAATGAAAGATCTGACTGATAGAACAAGCACAATCAGAAATCAAATAAAAAGAATTACAAAAAATAAAAAAAAAGTGACTCCAGAAATAAATGATAGTCCTAATAAAACAAGTTATAATGCTAAAAGATTCGAATCACCAAATTGGCAAATATTAAAAAGAAGAAATACTCGATTAATCCGTAAATTACATTATTTTATAAAATTTTTCACTGAAAGGATATACGCAGATATCCTTCTATCTATTATTAATATTCCCAGAATTAATATACAACTTTTTGTTGAATCAACAAAAAAAATGATTGATAAATCCATTTACAATAATAAAAAAAATAAAAAAAGAATTAATAAAACAAATCAAAATAAAATTCATTTTATTTCGACTATAAAAAAGTCACTTTATAATATTAGTAATAAGAATTCACAGAATTTTTTTGACTTATCCTCCTTATCACAAGCATATGTATTTTACAAAATATCACAAACACAAGTTCTTAACTTGTATAAGTTAAGATCTATTCTTCAATATCACGGAACGTCTTTTTTTCTTAAGACTTCAATAAAAGATTATTTTGGAAAACAAGGAATAATTCATTATGAATTAAGACATAAGAAACTTCGGAATTCTGGAATAAATCAATGGAAAAACTGGTTAAGAGGTCATTATCAATACCATTTATCTCAGATTAGATGGTCTAGATTAATAGCAGCAAAATGGAAAAATAGAATCAATAAATGTCGTACAATTCAAAATCAAGATTTAAACAAAGAGAATTCATATGAAAAAGACCTATTAATTCATTACAAAAAACAAAACGATTACGAAGTATATTCATTACCAAATCAAAATGAGAATTTTCAAAAATACTATAGATATAATCTTTTATCTTATAGATCTATTAATTATGAAAATAAGAGGGACCCATATATTTATGGATCACCATTCCAAGTAAATAAGAATCGAGAGAGTTTTTATAATTACAACACACATAAACATAAGGGCAAATTTTTTGATATACTAGGGGATATCCCTATCAAAAATTATTTAGGAAAAAGTGATATTATGTATATGGAAAAAAATCCGGATCGAAAATATTTTGATTGGAAAATTCTCCATTTTTGTCTTAAAAAGAAAATCGATATTGAGGCCTGGATCAAGATCGATACCAACAAGAATAAAAATACTAAAACCGGGACTAATAATTATCAAATAATTGATAAAATTGATAAAAAAGATCTTTTTTATCTTACGATTCCTCAGGATCAAGAAATCAATTCACCCAATCAAAAAAAAATATTTTTTGATTG